TGATGGGTGGTTTTGCTAGAATAGGCAATAATGAGGTCACTATTTTAGTAAATGATGCGGAGAAGGCTAGTGACATTGATCCACAAGAAGCTCAGCAAACTCTTGAAATAGCGGAAGCTAACTTGAGGAAAGCTCAGGGCAAGAGACAAACAATCGAGGCAAATTTAGCTCTCAGACGAGCTAGGACACGAGTAGAGGCTATCAATGGCGTACCTAGTTAATGCGTCTAAATAATCAAGTGAAATGAAATTTTCATGGAAAAAAGAATTACAATTAAAAAATAAATATAGAGTGGGATGGAAAAGATAGAAAATCACTAGAACAAAGTTGAGTAGAAAAACTTATTAGATACCACAGAAGCAATGGTATCTAATAAGTTCTACCTACTATTGGATTTGAACCAATGACTCCCGCCGTATGAAAGCGATACTCTAACCACTGAGTTAAGTAGGTCATTTATCATCACAAAGAAAAACAAATGGGCCCTATCACATCACATCGATAGATTATAAATCTAATATTATTGATAAGCAATACCAATCAAACAAATCAACAAACTAGATCATAGAATATTCATCTTGACAAGAAATTATCTACATGATAAGATATGTATCACAAGCACAAGGGCTATAGCTCAGTTGGTAGAGCACCTCGTTTACACGCGCGCCAATGTTTTTCAGAGAAGTACATCATGTAATCAAAAAAGTTGATCTTATTGAGAAATCGATGTCTTACTCTATTACTTTTAGGGAACAAAACAAGAGAACAGTAGCCTGACAAAAAGTTCGGTCCGAATCGAGTGCCCCATTTAGGCACTAAAAAAAATCCATCATTGATTTGAGATATTGATAAGGTGAATACCCAGTCTATTCAATGCTAGGCATAATGAGTATCAGGACCTCAAAAAAAATTATCTTTCGTCCTATCTTATGAACAACTTTAAGGTGTATGAAGTTTCATATTTTATTCTTTAAGCAGAAGCAGGACGATAGAGATTCTATTTAACTTAAGTTGATCTAGGTCAGAAGCATACCTACGTCAGGATAACCCTTCTTTGAAACACTTTGGTAGTGCTCCGAGATTCGAATCAAAAGAATGAATCAGAGCACATGGAACCATCTCCCTTTCTTTCTGTCAAGAAAAAATATGGTAGACTAACTTACTTATATTTATAGCAGTTAATGAAAGAGCCCAATGCAAAAAAATGCATGTTGGGTCTTTGAAACAGTTCAAATCATTTTGATAATAATAAGTTTGATCTGTTTTACCGAGAAGGTCTACGGTTCGAGTCCGTATAGCCCTATATTATTAAAAATTCAAAAATAGAATCGTTTTCCTTTCCTCATTATTGTTTGTATTGTTTGTAACTGGCCACTTGATTTGGTTCATCATTAATGTCTTATCTTTGTAGATGAAGTACATATGAAAATTTTCCCATACAAAATCAAGAAATTAGTAATACTTCTTCTCTTTGGGATACCTACCCAATTCTAGTAAATTTTTGGAGTCAAAATCATGACATGAAACCGGTTAAAAACTCCACCATAACCCAATGCAAATCGAATGCACTCGTAAATCACATGGATCTAAGAACGACTTACTCTATTTGATTTGTGAACAAGCTAGAGTTTGAGAAACGAAGATCTTTGGTAACTTTCATTGTAAACATTCTCAAATAGGCTTTTCTCTTGGTATACCTTATCTAGTAAAGTACAAAACTAAAGTAGTCGTCTTCTCTTTCCTTATTCAATCACTAAAAGTTCCGAAATAGAAGTTCCTACTATATGTATCCTCTCTATATAAATATTTAATATATATTTATTATGGATATAATAGATATTATATAAATAGGATTCTAGTGGATGAATCTTCAAACGAGACATGTACCGAAGCAAACAAACGAAAGGAGGTGATTCGGTCAAAAAAAATGAATTGTTGTTTTAAGTAATCCTCAAAACAACAATTCAGTTCAATTCGAATCGACTAATCCGGTATATTTTCCACATTGATAGGAGTACGTTTATGTTTCTGCTTTACGAATATGATATTTTCTGGGTTTTTCTGATAATATCAAGTGTTATTCCTATTTTGGCATTTCTAATTTCTGGAGTTTTAGCCCCTCTTAGCAAAGAGCCAGAGAAACTTTCGAGTTATGAATCGGGAATAGAACCAATGGGCGATGCTTGGGTACAATTTAGAATCCGTTATTATATGTTTGCTCTAGTTTTTGTTGTTTTTGATGTTGAAACGGTTTTTCTTTATCCATGGGCAATGAGTTTTGATGTATTAGGGGTATCCGTCTTTATAGAAGCTTTAATTTTCGTGCTTATCCTAATTGTCGGGTTAGTTTATGCATGGCGAAAAGGAGCATTGGAATGGTCTTAGTTTTTGAATATTCAGACAATTAAAAAAAACATTGAGACAGTTATGAATTCCATCGAGTTTCCCTTACTTGATCGAACAACCCAAACTTCAGTTATTTCAACTACATCAAATGATC